TTCAAATACAGTATCAGGAAGTACCGCTTGTGGAACCTCGATATCCACGGGCTTATTAGCTAAATGGCAATTGGCACATACAATACGGCCAGTTGCTTCTCGCGGATTTTCATAACCCTGCTGTGCAAAAATGGGATATGCATTTGAAATGGGTGCTCGAGTTATTATATATATCATGAGCGATACGGAAATTGATCGAGTAATCTCTTCCTTTATCCAAGAACAGTAATTTCTAGTTTGCATGGTCCAATCATTGATCCTGAAAAGTTCTACAATAAAATTAGGTTGGTCACTGGTACAGTTCCCTATCCATGATTCTGCTATGTACTGAAAGAATTGTACTGGAATATAGGAGGAATCCTCTGGATGAGTAGAAAGAAAAAGAAAAGAATAAGTCAATTTTTGAATGGTTAGCTTTTGTACAAAATAACAAACTTTATAATTGGATCAGTGGATCCTTTTTTCAGTCATTCATTGAATGATAAATCACTACAAGTGACGGAGATACACGATTTAAATAACGGAAAATCCAATATTTCAAAATTGTATCTAGAATGACTGGAAAAGTGGAAACAAGACCGGATATAATTTGATCATTATGAGCAAATCCAAAATCTTTATAGACAGAACCAATCATTAGTTCCCAACCATGGGTCGAATGGAATCCTATACATAAATCAGTTAATAAAAGAATAGAAAAAGCTTTTATTGTGTCGCTTAAGTTATATAGGAATTCTTGAACCCAAGAGTTAAGAATAATAAGTTCTTGATTACCTAGAATAGAATAACCACTTAAAATAACGAAACAGATTATATTTGTCGAGAAGTGCAAAATCGTATTCATACGATCTTCGTTGTGCGTCTTGATCAATTGGATCGTTTCTTTGTAGATTCCGATACGAAGGTTTTGTAGACGTGTTTCCGGGTATTCCTTGATCATTTCATCCAAGAGTAACAGTTCCTCTAATTCTATGAATTTTTTTAGAATACTCTTTTCTTGAATATCATTCAAGAAAATTTCGGATTGCCTAGTATTTGACCAATTAGTAACCCAAGATTCCATATTTTTCTTAAATGAGAAAGAGATCCACCAGGGCAAAAAGACTATAGATGTAAGATATAGAAGGGGAATGAATGCTTTCTTTTTTGCCATTTTTCGTCTTTAATGAAGTCAGCTTCACCTCATTCGTCAACTCTATATGATAAGAATATTTCTATCAAGCATAAGTTCTATTACAAGTCATAGAGCCTATAAATCTATTCTCACGTTTTTTTTATTTGCAATTCGGGAGTTAGTTCTTGAATTTAGAAAGAATACACAAATAGAATAAGAAAAAGAAAGAGTCTGCTTCCAATTCGAATGAAGAAAAAAATATTGTTTCCAAAGATATCAATTGCTAAAATTCGAAGCAATTGCCCCTTTCGATGAATGCATGAAAGAGCACTTCAAGTAATGAATATTAGTTGGATTTCGAAACGAAAAAACACCCTTTCTATCAAACTATCAAAATTCAAAATATCAAATATTTCCAAAAAAATTCAAGAATTTTTTCCGTTTTTTTTTTTTTAAGAAAGCATTCCATTCAGTTTTCAGTTCATTTTTTTTTTCAAAATACTTCAATTGGTACACGCAAGAAATAGGCCAATTCTGCCGCTTTTTGTTCAATTTCTCGTGGAGTCAAATTCTCATCAGTACGAGTCAAGGGAATGACCCCCTGTCCTCTGATTTCCATATAAAGGACACGACGAGTATAAATACCCTCTTTAACTTCTATTCTGATGGACTGAATGTCTTTCATAAGGAATCGGAGAAAGATACGACGATTTTTTCCAGGAAATCCCCAACGAAAAATACACACTATTCCCTCTTTTCTATCGAATCGATCATAACCACTACCTACATTCCACGAAATTGTACACCACAAATAAGAGCTAATAAAGAGACCAGCGATTCCATAGAAAGACATCACGATCCCTTGTGGAAAAAAAAGAATTTGCTGAGACGGAAATAAAGATAGCAAATTCCTACCAAGATAACTCGAAGTTCCAACCAATAAGAACCCTAATGAACCTAAAAAAAGGATAATGGCCCAGCAGAAATTACTTGTTTTTCGAGACCCCGTTATAAGTTCTATCCATATACGTTCTGATCGCCAACCCATATTAGATCCAGTTGTATTTTTTTTTTTTGAATTGGGAAAATAACCCAACAAAATGAATTTTATTTGACTTTTCCTTGTTTGCGAAGTAACTCTCATCAACTAGCACTATTTTTATGTAAACCTTTAGGAGTAATTCATCGAATTGCTTCTAGATCTAAAAAAAATAGATGAGATTTGTCCCTACTGCTGTCCGTATCTAAAAAATCTTGTTTTTTTGAACATGGAGAAATAACGAAGCCATTGCAAGTGCCGGAAATACTAGGCCTACTAAAGGCACAAAAATAGAGGGTAAGTTGCTGAGAGTTGTCATAGAATGGGTACCTCGATTTAATATTTGTACCTGTTATTTTTTTAGTTTTTTGTTATTGTTCTAATTTATATTTTTATATTGTTATAAAGATTATAAAGAGATTTTAGAATCACTAGAATTCATATATACTTATACCAAGTAGATTTTCATATAGAAATCTATATAGAATAGAATTCTATATAGAATTCTACTAAGTATATCTAAATGAGTATGAGTATATAGAATATGAGTATATAGAATAAATTATTAAATTATTAATATAAATTAAATATTTTAAATAAAAAAAAAAAAAGAAAAAATAGTAATATTTAATTTAAGAATGAATTTTAGAATAGTATAATTAGATTCTAAATATACTATTCTAAATATAGTATAATAGAAAAAAAAGAAAAAAAAATTCATTATTAATTATTATATTTTTTGTCTATTTTTCTATTTATTTATTAATTTGAATATTAATAATATAAATAAATAGAAATAATATAATAAAATAGAAATAATATAATAAAAAAATTGAATAATTTAATTTAAAACTCTACTTAATTTAATTTGGAGTCAAAGGAAAGAAAGCATGGAGCTGAAATAACTCACTAAGAACGCCCTTTAAAAGATTACGCGGTACAATTGAATCAAATAAGCCCTTATGGAATAAATATTCAGCCGCTTGTGAACCTTCAGGTACTGTTTTATTCAATGTTTGCTCAATTACTCTTTTACCCGCAAATGCAATGTAAGCATTGGGTTCGGCAATAATGATATCCCCCAACATACCAAAACTAGCCGTCACCCCACCAGTAGTAGGAGATGTAAGGATCGAGACATAGAATAACTTTTTATTTGCTTGATAATCATATAAAGCAGAAGATATTTTAGCCATTTGCATCAAGCTCAAACTTCCTTCTTGCATACGTGCTCCTCCAGAAGCACATACTAGAATAAGAGGTAAAAATTGATTGGCAGCATATTCGATCAAACGGGTGATTTTCTCACCTACTACGGATCCCATACTACCCCCCATAAACTGAAAATCCATAACCCCAATTGCTACGGGAATACCATTTAGTTGACCTGTGCCTGTTTGAACAGCATCAGTTAATCCTGTCTTTCTTTGATAAGAATAAATACGATCTTTATAAGGTTCCTCTTCTGAATGAAATTCAATGGGATCCCCCGAAACCATGTCTTCATCCATCGGATTCCAAGTACCTCGATCAATCAAAAGTTCGATTCTATCTGAACTGCTCATTTGCAAATGATATCCACAGTGTTCACAAATATTCATTTTTGATTTCAAAACTTTCTTATAATTTAATCCATAACAATTTTCGCATTGAAGCCACAAATGTCTGTATTTTTTAGTTTCCTCTAGATCATTAGAACTTTCTCTTCTAGTTAAATTACTATCACTCGTAGCATTCGTGCGAGTTATTATACTGGAATTCCCTCTTTCACTAATATTTCTGCCTTTACCACAAATGTAACTATAAATGTAACTGTCATTGTATTTATCACTATCACCTAAAATGGAACCATCAATACAGATTTGAGAACGAAGATAACTGTCAATGCAATTATTAATGTGATTATTCCAACTATATTTAGTATCATACATGGAATGATCATAGTCGGCATCGTCACTCTTAGATACATTATTCAGATAGCTGAAATTCTTATAACTATAAAAAAAACTTTCTAGTTCACTTAGAAAAGAATGATCATTATCAATCTCAAAAATTTGATTTTCAATATCAAAATATATGGAATAACTGTCCCTATTACTATCCCTAACTAAAAAAGTGTCATCAGATATGAAATTCCGAATGTTCTCAACGCCGACTAAATAATCAACATTACTGTAACTAGAATTGTCACTATCACTCCACCTCTGAATGTTTTTATCCATATCAGTTAGAATTGGGTCTTCACTTACACTGGTATTTTCAATAGGACCAAAACTATCCATTGATTTACTTAGCCCACACCTGTATTCTAACTCCCTATTAAACAACATCGAATTGAACCACCATTTTTCCATAGAGCTTTCTTGCCTCTATTTACATGAAAATACACTAGATGAATAGTCATTCGATGAAAAATATCTTTTGAATATTTCATTTCCTATCACAATAAGCATATAAATCCAATCACTAGGATTATTAACTAATAATAATAACGAGTGAGTGGATATTAAAAAAAACGATTCTTTTTCTTTTTTCTTGAGAACCCAGAGTATCGTTTCACTATATATGATATGTTACTATATGTGCTGGAACTCTTTTTTATTTCAATTCTATAATATTCAATTCTATAATAATAGAATTGAATATTATAGAATTGAAATTTAATAAAAAAAAATAAAATACAAATAAACAATTTATTTCATTTTTTTAGTAGTTTACCCCCTGTTGTGTCAAATTCACATCAAAAAACGAAATAGTTGTTCTCTCCTATGAATCTGAAGAACTTTTTTCGTAAAATCTCGTCTACTTAAATAATACTAATAAGTTTCTATTCCAACACGAAACGAA